ATGCGTTGATTTTATTCTACGAATCATAAAGACATTGGTACTTTGTATATTATGTTTGGTGTTTGATCTGGTCTTGTAGGGACTGCTCTTAGTTTATTGATTCGGGCTGAGCTTGGTCAGCCTGGGGCTTTGCTAGGGGATGATCAGCTTTATAATGTAATTGTAACTGCTCATGCATTTGTAATAATTTTCTTTTTGGTTATGCCAATGATAATTGGTGGCTTTGGTAACTGATTGGTTCCTTTAATGCTAGGGGCTCCTGATATGGCTTTCCCTCGACTAAATAATATAAGTTTTTGACTTCTTCCCCCATCATTAACTTTGTTGTTGGCTTCGTCTGCTGTCGAAAGTGGAGTTGGTACAGGTTGAACAGTGTATCCACCACTTTCTGGTAATTTAGCTCATGCGGGGGGATCTGTTGATTTAGCTATTTTTTCTTTGCATTTGGCTGGTGTTTCGTCGATTTTAGGTGCTGTAAATTTTATTACTACAATTATTAATATGCGATGACAAGGAATGCAATTTGAGCGACTTCCCCTTTTTGTGTGGTCTGTTAAGATTACTGCAATTTTGTTATTACTTTCTCTTCCTGTATTGGCAGGAGCAATTACTATGCTACTAACTGATCGAAATTTTAATACTTCATTTTTTGACCCAGCTGGAGGTGGGGATCCAATCCTTTATCAACACTTGTTTTGGTTTTTTGGTCATCCTGAAGTGTATATTTTAATTCTTCCTGGGTTTGGGATGATTTCTCACATTGTTAGTCATTATGCGTGTAAAAAAGAGACTTTTGGTACTTTAGGGATGATTTACGCTATGCTTTCAATTGGTATTCTTGGGTTTATTGTATGAGCTCATCATATGTTTACAGTTGGGATGGATGTTGATACACGGGCTTATTTTACGGCTGCTACTATAATTATTGCTGTACCAACTGGTATTAAGGTATTCAGTTGATTAGCTACTATTCATGGGGCTCGAGTAAAGTATGAAACACCAATGCTTTGAGCACTAGGTTTTATTTTCTTATTTACTGTAGGTGGACTTACTGGTATTGTGTTATCTAATTCATCTCTTGATATTATGTTACATGATACTTATTATGTAGTTGCACATTTCCATTATGTGCTATCAATGGGTGCTGTTTTCGCTTTGTTTGGTGCTTTTAATTATTGATTCCCATTAATTACTGGGTTAACATTACATGAGCGGTGAACAAAAGCTCATTTCTTTATTATGTTTATTGGTGTAAATGTTACATTTTTCCCACAACATTTTTTAGGATTAGCTGGTATGCCTCGGCGATACTCTGATTATCCTGACTGTTATATGAAGTGAAATGTAGTTTCTTCTATAGGGTCTATAATTTCATTTGTTGCAGTTTTGTATTTCATGATGATTGTATGAGAGGCATTTGTTTCTCAGCGAGGTGTATTGTGAAGAACACATCTAAGCACTGCGTTAGAGTGAGATAATGTACTACCTGTAGATTTCCATAATTCTGCTGAGACTGGTGCTCTTGTATTAAGAAGTGCTTCTCGATAAATTGGATAGATATGGCCTCATGAGGACAATTAGGATTTCAAGAAGCTGCATCTCCTCTAATGGAACAATTAGTTTTCTTTCATGATCATGCAATAGTTGTGCTGGTATTAATTATTAGAATGGTAGGTTATGCTGCTGTGTCATTAATAACTAATACTTATAAGTCTCGTTTTACTCTAGAAGGGCAACAAATTGAGACAATTTGAACAATTGCTCCAGCAATTGTTCTTATTACTTTGGCTTTACCTTCTCTTCGGTTGTTGTATCTCCTTGATGAAGTAAATGCTTGTAATTTAACAATTAAGAGTGTTGGTCATCAGTGATATTGAAGCTATGAATATTCAGATTTTTTAAATATTGAGTTTGATTCATATATAATTCCAACTAGTGATTTAAATGATGGGGACTTTCGATTACTAGAAGTAGATAATCGAGCTGTAGTGCCTGTGGGAAGAGATGTTCGAGTATTAGTTACATCTGCAGATGTAATTCATTCTTGAACTGTTCCTGCATTAGGTGTAAAAGCAGATGCAGTGCCTGGTCGGTTAAATCAATTAAGCTTTTATGTTAAGTACCCTGGTGTATTTTATGGACAATGCTCTGAAATTTGTGGGGCTAACCATTCGTTCATACCTATTGTAGTTGAGGCTGTAGATGTGGAAGACTTTATGAACTGAGTTAATTCACTTGTAGCAGCTTAGTGAAGAGTTAGTTAAATTATAATACAAGGTTGTCAATCTTGAGTTACTAAGGGTTTAGTACTTTTCTATGCCTCAATTAGCACCTTTAAATTGAATTTTATTATTTAGCTTATTTTGAATTTGCTTGTTTGTTGTAATAAGCATTAATTGATGGTTTTCTTTAACACATTACTCTGGTTTAGATGAATCTGAGGTTGAAGAAGGCTCAAAAGGAAATAATTGATTATGATAACTAAGAATGCTAGTAGACATCTTTTCTTCATTTGATGATCACAATTCGGTATTTTTGTCTGCTTATGTATTTGTTTGAACTATTAGCTTGGTTCTATTATTATCTTTTAATAGGGGATATTGACTAAGTGGTTCTCGTTTTTCACAGACTATTATAACTCCTAAGTCAGTTATTTTTTCTCAGATTTCTCGTTCTTTAGGGAAAAGATTAGGGGGTTTTACTAGATTACTGTCTGGTTTATTTGTTTTTTTAATTGTATTTAATTTAGCTGGTTTAATTCCTTATGTGTTTAGTGCAACCAGCCATTTGGCTGTTACTTTAAGTTTAGGATTTCCTCTGTGGCTGTCTCTAATTGTTTCAGGGGTTACATTTAATCCAACATCAGTAGCAGCTTCATTATTGCCTGCTGGTGCTCCTGCGGCATTAAATCCTTTTCTTGTTATTGTAGAGACAGTAAGAATTTGTGTGCGTCCTATTACACTGTCTGTTCGATTGGCAGCTAATATAAGAGCAGGTCATATTGTTTTAGGTTTAATTGGGGTCTATCTTAGGGCTAGTGTGTTTGTATTTCCTGTAACGGCTATAGGATTGCTTGTAGCAGTTCAAGTGTTATATTTTATATTTGAAGTTGGTGTTAGTTTAATTCAGGCATACATTTTTTCTTTACTAGTAACACTTTACTCTGATGAGCATCCTAAGCACTGTTAATATTTATTATTTAATTTTACTACACCCCAAGGCATAAATTGCCACCTTAACGTCTTCAGCGTTATGCTCTCAGAGATAAGCTATCGGAGTAGTAAGTTAAAAGAATAATTCTTGCTACTGTGAAGAATATAATTGAAAGTATAGTGTTGACGTATTTAGATTGAATAATTTGGATTATAGTGGAAGAGTTTGTAGTTAGTGTAAGGGCTCCTTTGCCTCCTAGCACTTCAAGTCAACCTTGATCAATTGACTTAGTTATAGTTTTGGCTCAAAGAAAAGGTTTGATTATATTGGGTTGTGTAGTAATCATTCTTAGGAATCATATAGTTGAAAAAAATGAATTGGTAAGCGAACCTGTTGGATTGTTTGAAATTTTTAGTTTTCAGATTATTAGGGCGATTCATCCACCTAAGATAGTGACTGTAATGGTAAGAAGTTTATGGGTAATTGGTAAGTAAATAGATTCATTGAAGTATAAAAATATAGTTTGTAGAACTAATCCACCAGCAATGGCTGCAAATGTTAGAATAATGATAGGTGTAGTTGTAACCCAATCTTCATCACTGTTTTGGGTGAATGGGACATTAGAGGATTCTTGTCAAAGCGTTACTAATGATAATCGGATAGAGTAGGCTGCGGTTATACCAGTTGCTAAAAAGATTAGGATTACGGCTAAGGTGTTTCTTGGATTATATAAACAAGTTTCTAAAATAAGGTCTTTAGAGTAAAATCCACTAAGAAATGGTGCTCCACATAAAGCTAGATTTGCAATATTTAGGCAGGTAATGGTTAGAGGTATTTGTGATGCTAAAGCACCAAATGATCGAATATCTTGGACATTTCTGTTGTTATGAATGATAGCACCGGCGCATAAAAATAATAAGGCTTTAAAAAGAGCATGTGTATAAAGATGAAATAGAGTGAGGTTTCAAGCGCCTAGCCCTAGACTTAATATTATTACTCCTAGTTGTCTAAGTGTAGACAAAGCAATAATTTTTTTTAAGTCGTGTTCATGGTTTGCTCCAATACCAGCTATAAGCAGTGTAATTGTACCAATAAATAAGGCTAGAAAATTAAATAGAGGTCATGAAGCTAGTAAATAATAAAATCGGACAAGAATAAAAATTCCTGCAGTTACTAGTGTTGAGGAGTGAACTAGTGCTGAGACTGGCGTTGGAGCTGCTATTGCAGCTGGAAGTCAGGCTGAGAATGGAATTTGGGCTCTTTTAGTTATTGCTCCCACTATAATGCATAAACATAATCAAGGAAATATGGATGTTTCTCAGATAAGTATAATATTTCAGTTTGCTTCATTTGCACAAATGGCAATAGAGACTAATAGAAGTACATCACCAATTCGATTTGCTAAAGCGGTAACTATACCTGCTGCTAATGATTTTATGTTTTGGTAATAGATTACTAAGGCAAAAGAAACAATTCCAAGGCCATCTCATCCCAGAAGCAGAGAGATAATGCTGGGAACAAAAACTAGAATATTTATGGATAGTACAAATAGTATTACTAACCATACAAAACGAGTTAGAAATGGATCTGCAGATATGTAACTAGAGGTGAAAAATATTACACAGGCTGAAATTAGGCATACAACACACCTGAAACTTACGCTAATTGGATCGAAGATGAATGGAAATGTGATAGCATAGGAACTATTTGAAAGGATCTCTCATTCTAGTATAATGATTTTGTTGCTAAGTGTTAAGTATAATAGTAGTGGAAGTATTGAGATAAAATAAGAAAATAAGACTAATGAACAAATTGAAGAAAATTTTATTGGCTTGAACATTGCTCAGTTAAAAATTCATTTAATTCCTAGATCCACACTCTAGTGTTTTATTTAAACTAACTGAGCAGACAAGTCAGTTGCAAACTAGTTCTGGTTTAAGAATTAGTATGTTAACTGGGATTGCATGAGCAATTAAAAGTAGATGTTGGGATGATTTGATAGAACTGTAGGGGTATAAGAATGATGGTGACCCCCCGTGTTGAGTAGATGTGTAAAGAAATAGATTGTATACAGCACCTAGAAATGTCATTAATATCATAGTTGTTAGTACCCAAGGTGATTTGAAAAAAATAACTGGGAATAGTAAGACTTCTCTAAGTAGGTTAATCGAAGGAGGGGCGGCTATGTTGATTACGCAAAAGATGAATCATCATATTGAGATGGATGGAATAATCATGAGTATACCTTTGCAAATGTAGAGACTTCGAGAGTGTACTTTTTCATAAGAATAGTTTGCTAGAGAGAAAAGGGCTGATGAGCATAATCCGTGTGCCACTATTATAGACAATCCTGCTTGAAAACCTAAAGATGATGTTGAAAATACACCAGCTAATATAATTCTTATGTGACCAACGGAGGAATAAGCAATTAGAGATTTTAAATCGGTTTGACGAAAACAAATACATCTTGTAATAACTCCTCCTCATAAACCTAGACAAAAAATGAAGCTGTTGATTATCGATGTATTGATTTGAACTAGTTGGAACATTCGTAATAAGCCATAGCCCCCTAGTTTTAGGAGGATACCGGCTAGGATTATGGAACCCGCAACTGGTGCCTCAACGTGTGCCTTGGGGAGTCATAAGTGAACTGTAAATATAGGGAGTTTTACAAGAAAAGCGGCTAGAGTAATAATAATAAGAATTTCTTTAAGTCATGGTGAAGAATAAATTGGAGTATTTGTTATTAGGATAAGAGATCTAGAGCCTCAGCTGGCTGTTCAAAAAAGAATTAAAATTAATAAGGGAAGAGAAGCTGTGACAGTGTAAAGTATTATATAAATTCCTGCTTGTAGTCGTTCTGGTTGATAGCCTCATCCAAGAATTAGAATTAGTGTGGGAATTAGAGACGCTTCAAATGAAAAATAAAATCAGATTAAATTAGATGACATAAAAACAATTAGTAAAACTAGATTAAGAAAAGAAATCAGGAAACTGAAGTAGTTTACTTTGTTGTTATTTGCTAAAACGCTGGATTGTCTTGCGATTATTATTAAGATTGAAATCCATCATGTTAAAGTAATTAAAGGTATACTTAGTCCATCTGTTCAAATGTTTTGTGAAACTTGAGTGTAACATAATCTTGGAGAGTATAAAAGAAAAATGGAGAAAAAGCAGCCTAAGCAGAGAAATCATAGCCGTAGATATCAGAAATTTAATTGTTTAGAAGAAGGAAGAATTGCAAGGATATTTATAAAAATTATATTTAACATTTATAAGTATTGAAACTTCTTACGTAATCATTACCATGGGTTCGAATTAACGAAACTAAAACAGCCAGACTTAGGCTAGCTTCACAAGCCCCTAAGGTAATTAAGCCTAGGCTGATGTAAGCTTCTCCTCTTGCTATTCTTAGCTTAGCTAATAGTAGGATAAATAAAGAAAGAGTAATAGCTTCCAGGGCTAGCAGAAGGCTTAATAAGTGTTTATACTGAAAACAAACAGTTAAAATGGATATTAATACTCCTAGAAGTGCACATATTGTCAGGTTTGTTATCATAACTGCAACGAAAGTTTAAGTTTAAATATCGGTCTTGTAAGTCGAAGAGTGAAATAAGATTTTCTCGTTGCTTTATTAAGTTAACTAGTGAGTCGAACACTATGAAGTTGGTTTCAAATCAACTTTGCGCCGTGCTTTAACTTTTAATTATTCTAAAATTTTATCCCATGCAAGTTGGGCGAGCGGGTTGATGATATAATAAGAAAAGTACAAGACTGTGAAAATTCGACCAATAAATTCGTAAGGTGCTTCTACTGGTCGGGCTCCAATTCAAGTTAAAATCAAGAAAATTCCAATTAATGTTCAGAATAGGACCTGACTAATTGGGTAAAAAGCAGTGGATCGGAATTTACCTAAATGTGTAAATGGAAGGATAAATAAAATAGCAATTGATAGAACTAAAGCTACAACTCCTCCTAGTTTACTTGGGATTGATCGAAGAATTGCATATGCAAACAAGAAGTATCACTCTGGTTGAATGTGAACGGGAGTGACCAATGGGTTAGCTGGGATGAAATTTTCTGGATCCCCTAAGAGTTGTGGGCTAAATATTACTAATAATGTAAGTAGGAATAAAAGTACAATAAATCCTACCAAGTCTTTAAATGTATAGTAAGAGTGAAATGGAATCTTGTCTGTGTCTCTATTGATACCAAGTGGGTTGTTAGAACCAGTTTCGTGTAAGAATAATAGATGAATAACAGTTATAGCCATAATAGCAAATGGTAGTAAAAAGTGAAGGGTGAAAAATCGGGTTAGGGTAGCATTATCAACCGCAAATCCACCTCAGACTCATTGGACTAGATCTGTACCAATATATGGAACAGCTGACAATAAATTTGTAATAACTGTGGCTCCTCAAAATGACATTTGACCCCATGGTAGAACATAACCTAAAAATGCAGTTCCTATAGTTAGGAATAACAGAATAACTCCTACATTTCATGTGTGTAAATATATATAAGAACCATAATAAATTCCTCGACCTACGTGTAGATATAAACAAATAAAGAATCAAGATGCACCATTGGCATGAAGAGCACGGAGTAATCACCCATAGTTTACATCTCGAGTAATGTGTGACACAGAAGCAAATGCTAAATCAATATGGGCAGTGTAGTGTATGGCTAAAAACAAGCCAGTTACAATTTGAATTCCTAAACATAAACCAAGCAAGGAACCAAAATTTCATCAAATGGATAAATTTATAGGGGCTGGTAAGTCAATAAGTGAATTATTGAGTATCTTTAGTACTGGATGCTGCTTTCGAATTGGACTGTGCATAAAATATATATTAGGTAAGTTCATTATATGGTCGTAATGGGCCTTGTTGATAATAACACACTTTAACCACTGCTAACAAATTTATTAGTAAAATTAGGCCTAGTCCAATAAGTATACTAATATTAGAGGATGAAATTATAAGAATCCCTGTTTTTATATTTTCGGAATAATATTCTAAAGATAAGTTATCATATAAAAATGATAGGTCTTTTGGTGTGTAAATTAAAATTATGGGGAATAATAGTGCTGAAACGGTTGTGATTCCTACAAGGGATTTTAGACTGGAAAACAAAGTATTAGGTGCTAATGCTGCAACGTATACAAACATAACTAATAACCCTCCCACATAGATGAGGAATAAAACATAAGAAAATCAAGATGAATAAGTTAGGCCTAAGAGAACACATCAAAACAAGCTAATTCCTATAATACAAAGGCCTAAACTTAAAGGCTGTATTATTATAGGCATAGCAAAGATTAAGGCTAATAGTATGGAACAAACAATGCTAACAGTCATGTCAAGAAACCAGATTAACCTGGATCATTAGCTTCCAATGCTAGTATTTTTATTAAACTACTTCTTGTTAAAGCAGGAGAATTATTCCTATAACCAAGCAAAGAGCTCTTAGGGCTACTGGTAGAAACCCTTTTCAAGTTAACCCTATTAGGAGGTCATAACGAAATCGTGGTAAAGTGGCTCGAGCTCAAACAAAAAAGAAAGCAAAAAATAGAGTTTTTATGAATATAATTACGTCATCGGAGAATAGAAAGCTTCTACCACCAAAAAATAGGACGACTGTAAGGAGGCTTATAAACAAAATGTTTGCATACTCAGCCATAAAAATAAGGGCAAACCCACCTCTCCCGTATTCAATATTAAATCCGGATACCAGTTCTGATTCACCTTCAGCAAAGTCAAATGGGGCTCGATTAGTTTCTGCAATACAGGAAACAAGCCAAACTAAAGCGATAGGGGACAGAAGAAAAATAAATCAAATTAATTCGTTGAATGATTTAATTTCTATTAAATTAAATGTTTCTCTAGTAAAAAGTGAGAACAACAAAATTAAAGCAAGACTTACTTCATAAGAAATTGTTTGGGCAATAGCTCGAAGTGCTCCTAATAAAGCGTATTTTGAGTTAGAAGACCATCCAGCTAACAGAGTGCCATATACATTTAGGCTTGAAACACACAAGAAAAATAGAATGCCTCATTTGATAAAAGAACTTGCATTTTCTAGGGGATTAAGTTGCCAAAGCATTAAGGCTAGAATCAAGGAAAGAATTGGTGCGACAAAATAGGGCGATTGGTTAGCTAAAGATGGTTTGGTTATTTCTTTAGTTAACAATTTAGCTGCATCAGCTAATGGTTGTGGTAATCCAGCCAATCCAACTTTATTGGGTCCTTTTCGAATTTGAAAATATCCAAGCCCTTTACGTTCTAGTAAAGTAAAAAAGGCCACTGCTAGAAGAACGCAAACGTAGGAGAATACTGTACTTGCTGTGTATGTTAGCATTATTAAGAGAAGACATTAATCTTCATATTTAGGGCTTAAACCTAATGCACTTGTTCTGCCACCTTAATTATGAGGTAAAAACTATTAGGTTTTTGTCTGTTGATCCTAAGTCAACTGCATATCTCTGCCAACCTCATAAATGAAAGTTAGTTATTAGTCACATAATGGTAAATTATTTATTTTAAGCGGTCCTTTCGTACTAGCCTAAACAAATTCAAACAAAAGATAGAAACTGACCTGGCTTACGCCGGTCTGAACTCAGATCATGTAGGGAATTACTGGTCGAACAGACCAAGCGAGAAAGCGGCTACACCTTCTGGTTACCCTAGTCCAACATCGAGGTCACAATCTCTTTTTTCGATATGAGCTCTCAAAAAGAATTATGCTGTTATCCCTGTGGTAACTCATTTTGTTGATCAGCATTGCTGGATCGATTTAGTTTACGAAACATTGTATATGAAATAATCAGGAAGCTTTTGAGTGTTCCTTAATCGCCCCAATTAAAATTTTTGTTAAGTAAATAAATTATATAAATATATAGTTAATACTTAATTTAAATTAAAGCTCAACAGGGTCTTCTCGTCTTTTTGATTTATAAAGGCTTTTGCACCTTTAAATTAATTTTTATTAAGCATATGTGAGACAGCTTTACTCTCGTCAAACCATTCATACCAGCCTTCAATTAAAAGGCAAATGATTATGCTACCTTTGCACGGTCAGGGTACCGCGGCCGTTAAAAAGCAATCACTGGGCAGGCCTGACTCTTAATAATTTCTAAGAGACATGTTTTTGATAAACAGGCGGAGTAGTTTATTTGCCGAGTTCCTTACATATGTTTTGCTATCAGATTGTAAATAAATTTCTTTTATAATAGAAAATTAATAAAATAGCTAGAAATACTCATGAAAACATCATTAATATAAGAAATTATAATTTGCTTGTATAGTTCAGTTGGAATTAAGGCAATATATAGATAATTCTCTAATAATTACTTTATATTTTATAACAACATTTGTGATGGAAAATTTTATTCCTACTGTTAAAATTTTAGTCCTTTATTGCCATTACTCTAATAAAAGCTTATCCTTTTATTAATTTTTCCCTAAGTTAGGGACGATACTTTTATATCTTTTCTGAACAACCAGCTATCTTTTAGTGCGGTAAGTATTTCGCATCTATTATATAATTACCAAATAATTTTGCAACATTATGGTTTATTTATAAAATAGCTCACTTAAAGTTCGGGTAGCTTAATCTTAAGTTTATTCTTGTTTTCCCATGATGCAAAAGGTACGAGGGTGTATCTCTACTATAAAAATGGGTAGTTGTTCCCTTTCGGTACTTTGAAAATATGTAAGAGGTTCAATCAAAATTACTAAATTATAGAATGGTTTAATAACACAGGTATTGAGGAAATTAGCAAAATATTTGAAAAATTGAGATAGGTTAATATTTAACCATCAACTCAGTGTAAGTGAGTTATATTGTGTTATACTATATCTCATTCAACTAAGAGCAACTTCCATTACTCTTACTATGTTACGACTTATCTCACTTTTCAGCGAGAGCGACGGGCGATGTGTGCACACCTCAGAGCCATATTCATCTCTTTATTCTAACTGAGATTACTTTTAAGTCCGCCTTCCTTAGGTTATTTCATCCCTAGATCCATTATTTTAAGTTAAAAATTGTAACCCATTTCTCTCTTTTCTATTGGCTGCACCTTGATCTGACGTCTATAAATAATTTATTATAGAGAACTATTAGTTTCTTAAAAGTTGTCTGACGACGACGGTATACAAACTAATTAAAGAAAAGTAAGGTCCTACGCGGATTATCGATTACGGAACAGGTTCCCCTAATGGGGTTTGAGGTACCGCCAAGCTCTTTGGGTTTCAGAGAGAACTCTGTAATTCCCTGGTGGTATAAAAAAATTTACATTACTAATAGCAGGGTATCTAATCCTGGTTTTGGTTAGTAATTTCACAGCTTCTAAATTTAAAGTTTTATGGAAAATAAACCATGTGTGAATTCTACCTCTTCATGGAATGATTTAACTTTTGTGAACTTATAACTGTCCTTTTTACCGATTCGTTTATAAGTCTCCTTGTCTGTGTAACCGCAGCTGCTGGCACAGACTTAGCCAAGAATAATCAAACCTATTACTAAATCTAAATTTCTTTTATTTTTAATCTTCAATACTGGGTAAGCAAAACTAATGCCATTATGTATAAAATAATGATCCCTAAAACAACTTATCTTTATAGTTTTAAACTATAGCGAAAGTTATTTGGGCTTTGCCTTGTTCATAAAAAACCATGTATTTTATAAAGGTTTACTTATAATATAAGCCAGAGCCAAACTTAATGGTAAAGAGGCATCCACCCATTTTCGGGGTATGAACCCGATAGCTTGATATTTAGCTTACTTTACCTTTGGTTACGAGAGAAGCTCACTGCTCCGTAAAAAGAGCTACAATCTTCTGCCTATTTCTCAGCCATCTCGCATATAGAAGCTTTAGAGATAATGTCTCACCTTTGAACTTGCAATTCAATATTGTAAATCAACTATAAAACCCAGAATCTAAACAATAAAGTTTAATCTAAGCTTTGAAGGCTGAAGGTTTAATTAACCTAAGATTCTCTGTAAGGAAAAGAGATAATCTTTTTCCTAAGAAATCAAAATTCTTCGTGCCAAACACACCCCCTCACATACCTCCTTTAGAAACTTCTAATCTTACTGCTTGGAAGGCAGGCGTACAAATATACTAAAGAGGTCGCGAAAATTTTTGATGAAACTGGTTCACCCCTTTAGAACGAAAATCTAACGTGCAATAACACCTCAAAAACAGGGTTATTTTATGGTCTATTTTAGCCCAAAACTAAGTAGAGTGGGGTATTTAGACTTAAAAAATCACCAGTATTTTTTTTAATTTTTCTTTTAATATTTGTTAAATAAAAAATTCATAGTTTGGTGTTCTATCCCAAAAAAGGCTGAAATTTTATTGAAATTTTATCTAAAATTTGGTTAATATAGCTAATCATTTGGTGAAACAGCAGAAACATTTGAGGTTAAGTTTATGAACTATAAAGGAAGAGATATTATATAGATGGGATAGAGGTAGCAACCGCCTGTAGAGCATAAGAAGTATATATATATATATATATATATATATATATATATATATATATATATATATATATATATATAGTGTGTATAATACAGTATATACAATAATAGGGTATAGGCAAGGCAGTGCAATATATAGATGGGATAGAGGTAGCAACCGCCTGTAGAATTTAAATTTTAATTTTAACAAAACTAATTCACGAAACAACACCTTGTTGGTGAAGCCATGATTCGAAACCCTTTTCATCTTGTCGAGTTTAGTCCTTGGCCTTTAACGGGGTCAATGGGTGCTTTGTTTTTAACAGTTGGGTTAGCTGGATGATTTCATGGATACTCTATGGCTACAATGGTCTTAGGCCTTGTACTAGTTGGTCTTACAATAATTCAGTGATGACGTGATGTAATTCGAGAAGGAACTTTTCAAGGGTTCCATACTACAAAAGTGGGTAAAGGACTTCGTTGAGGAATAATTTTATTTATTGTTTCTGAAGTTTGTTTCTTTTTTGCCTTTTTTTGAGCATATTTTCACAGAAGTTTGGCTCCAACGCCAGAATTAGGGTCATGTTGACCTCCTGCGGGAATTGATCCTCTAAATCCTTTTGAGGTACCTTTGTTAAATACAGCTGTGTTGTTGGCTTCCGGGGTTACTGTTACCTGGGCTCATCATGCTTTAATAGAAGGTGATCGAATTAATGGTATTCAAGGATTGATCGCTACTGTCGTATTGGGTGCATATTTTACTTTCTTGCAAGCTGGTGAATACTACGAGGCACCATTTACAATTGCTGATGGTGCTTACGGCTCAGCATTTTTTGTTGCTACTGGATTTCATGGATTACATGTTTTAATTGGAAGTAGTTTTTTACTTGTGTGTTTGGTTCGAGTGTGGACACAACACTTCTCACCTACACATCATTTTGGTTTTGAGGCAGCTGCCTGATATTGACATTTCGTTGATGTAGTTTGATTATTTTTATACCTTTCAATTTATTGATGGGGTTGTTAAATAAAAAATTACTATTTCAATTGACAATAAGAAATAATTCCTTGAGTGGCTGAGTTGTATAAGCGTTAGACTTTTAATCTAAAGACGGTATTAGTACCCTCTAGGTGCATATAAGGTGGCGGTATACTTTAAGTTAAAAGGATTGATTTGCATTCAATTAATAAGAGTAAATTTCTTTAGCGCCATGAAGCAGTGGTAGAAAGCGAGAAATTTGCAGACGGTTTCGGCCCGTTCTTTGATAGTGAAAGTCTGTCTCTACTAGGATGCATAATTTTGTGACCAGAAGCTGAATTATAAGCATCTAGCTGTTAATTAGAAGGTTGTAGAAGTAAAATACTACCTGGTCAGGTGTTAAGGATAAAGATTAAAGAGTTGGCACTATGCCGGATCAACGGGCTGCATTGATGTTGCAGATCAGGAGATGTTAAATTTCTCTGGTGCTTATGACTAGAGTTTTGTTGTGTAGAGTTATTTCTATTGTGATTTCTAGTGTTGTTATAGCGTTGGCTTGAGTGCTAGGTAAGCGGGTTATTTTGGACCGTGAAAAAAGATCTCCTTTTGAATGTGGGTTTGACCCGATAGGTTCTGCTCGACTTCCATTTTCTCTTCGATTTTTCTTGTTAGCAGTAATTTTTTTAATTTTTGATGTGGAAATTGTATTGTTGTTTCCGATCTTTATTGGCTGTTTTGAAGGTGTTAGAATGAGGGTTTTTTGGGGTGGTTTCATTTTTTTAATCATTTTGATTGTTGGGCTGTTTCATGAGTGAAATGAAGGCTCTTTAGATTGAGCTGGTTAATATAAGCTTGGTTGGGAACAAAGCGGGGCTGCTAACTTCGTTTTGGGTAGTTCAACTCTATCCTGAGTTTTATGTTTCACTTTTTACCTTATGGGTTCGCTTTTTTATGATTAGTTGGGTTTGGTACTTTATTTTCAATGTCTGCAAGACATTGACTAGGTGCTTGAGCAGGTCTAGAAATTAACTTGATTGGTTTTGTACCTATTTTATTATATCGAGGAATATCTGTGGAGAGAGAATCTACTATAAAATACTTAGTTGTACAAGCTTTGGGTTCAAGTCTTTTGCTATTTGGAAGTTTAGGCGTATATGGGGAATCTCAAGGCTGAGGATTTAGTGATTTGAATGGCTTTTCTTTAAGTATTAGTTGTGTAGTAATTTTCTTTGGTTTAATGATAAAGTTGGGTGTATTTCCTTTTCATTTTTGACTTCCTAGTGTCATGTCTGGTCTATCATGATTTGGTTGTATGATTCTAGCAACTTGACAAAAGTTAGCACCAATTTTTCTTATAGGATGTTTGATTGAAGGGGATGAAAAATCAACGCTGATTTTAGTTGCTGTAGCTTTAAGTTGTATATCTGCATTAGCAGGGGGTTTAGGTGGTTTAAATCAGACTCAATTTCGATCACTTTTGGCTTATTCATCTATTGTTCACTTAGGCTGACTGGTCTATTGTCTCACTTGTCATCAAGGGGCTTTAAAATTGTATCTTTTGGTATATATTTTTACTTCGGTTATAATTTTTGGTTTATTAATAGGTGTGGAAATGAATACTTTTAGTAGAGTGAAAAAACTTAGTTCTGAAAAGTTGATGGCTTCAGTTGTAATGACAGTTATTTTATTATCGTTAGCCGGTATGCCTCCTTTATTGGGGTTTGCTTCTAAATGAGTTGCCATTAATTCTGGGATTTATTTAGGATCTAGTTTGCTAAGTATTGGTGTGTTAGTTGTAGGGTCTTTAATGAGTTTGTTTTATTATTTAAGCTTATGTTATTTGTTTGTTTTTTCTTTATATGATTTAATAGTAGAAAATTCACTTGGAGAGGGATTTGCTGGTTTTTTGCGGGATTGGTTTAAAGGCTATAGATGAATTTTTGTAGGCATTATGGTAGTGACTTTTTTAGGTGGTCTGCCAATTATATGAAATAGAGATTTCTGATTAGGATCTTTTT